TAAATCCAATGGATTTATATTTTATTCTTTGGTAAATCAATTGCGAAATGTTTTTCTATTTCTAGAATACCCAATATATGTTTTACATCGTCTATGCGAAAATGTTCAATTTTCATAAGATCTTCTTGACTCTTTTTCAAAAGATCCGATAATGTATGTATATTGGACCTTTTGAGGCAATTATAGATCTTAGGAGTCAATTCTGATTGGTCAATAAAAATGTATTTCAATGCTATTTCTTTTTTATTTTTTCTTAATTTAGTCAATCTATCATGAAAAGTAAAAAGGGGTAAAGTAACTTTGTGTTGATTTTTTTCTAAATGTAAGTTTTCTTCTTCTGCATGTAGAAAAGGAATAAAAAAATCAATCAAATTCCGGGAGGCTTCGTGAAGTGCTTCTTTAGGAGTTAAACTTCCATTTGTCCATATTTCGAGAAAAAGTATCTCTTGCTTTTCATTCCCATTTCCATAAGAATGAACACTATGATTCGCATTTCGAACAGGCATGAATACAGCATCTATAGAATAACTTCCGTCTTGAACTTGAAAGTTATTTGTTGGGTTTATACGATAGCCGCGATTCCTCTCGATTTGTAATCCAATACACAAATCAATTGCTTCCGTTAGGCTAGCGATATGCTGTGTATTATCAATGATTTCCACAAAAGGCGGTAAGATGATGTCTTGAGCAGTTACATATCCAGGACCCTCGACACAAATAGATGCGTTACAAGTTCCATACAAATTGCTTCTTAATACAATTTCTTTCAAATTCATTAAAATTTCATGTATTGATTCTTGAATACCTGCTATAGTAGAAAATTCGTGTGGTATTTTCTCAGATTTTGCACGTGTGATACATGTTCCTTCTATTTCTCCAAGCAAAGCTCTTCGCATCGCAATGCCTATTGTGTCGGCTTGGCCTTTCATAAGAGGAGACAGAATAAAGCGTCCATAATAAAGACGTTTATTATCGGTTCTTGATTCAACACATTTCCACTGCAGTGTCCGAGTGGATATTGTTACTTTCTCTCGAACCATAATAATATTGAAATTGTTGAATTATTTATTTCTCTTGAAATCTCTTCAATATTTTTTTTTACACGCGCCTTTTTTTAGGGGGTCTGCAGCCATTATGTGGCATAGGGGTTACATCCCGGACGAAACTTAATAGTATACTACTTCTGCGAATAGCTCTTAATGCCGCATCTCGTCCGAGACCAGGACCCTTTATCATGACTTCTGCTCGTTGCATACCTTGATCCACTACTGTCCGAATAGCATTTCCTGCTGCGGTTTGAGCAGCAAATGGCGTTCCTCTTCTTGTGCCCCTGAATCCACAAGTGCCAGCGGAGGACCAAGAAATCACTCGACCCCGTACATCTGTAACGGTCACAATAGTATTGTTAAAACTTGCTTGAACATGAATAACTCCTTTTGGTATTTTACGTGAATTCTTACGCGAACCAATACGTCCGTTTCTTCGTGAACCAATTTTTGGTAAAGGTTTTGCCATATTTTATCATCTCATAAATATAAGTCAGAGTTTTATGGATATATCCATTTCATGTCAAAATAAATCTTTTTTTTTTATTTGTACATCGGATCCTTTAGAGCATTCTGCTTAGAAAGATTATCCTTGTCTTTGTTTATGTCTCGGGTTTAAGCAAATTACTATAATTCGCCCTCGTCTACGTATCAGTCGACATTTTTCACAAATTTTACGAACAGAAGCTCTTATTTTCATATTTGCCATCCCTTAAATTAAAAAATTAAATTTTGAATATACATATTTTTTTTGAAGAAAATGAGTTTCTTTTAATTTTGAAATCTTGAATTGTATCCCTATGAAAGTGAAAGGAATTTTATTTAAAAGTTTAAAAAAAAAAACTGCCTAATCATTCAATTTTTTGTTTCGGAGTCTATAAATTAGACGTGCTCTGGTCGAATTATAAGTACTTACTTCATTTTTGACACTATCTCCTGGTAGTATACGTATAAAACAAAACTACGTTGGATCTTTCCTGAAATATAACCTAAAACCAGATCTTTATTATTTAAACGAACTTGGAGCATACTATTGAAAAAGTGATTTAGTAAGTAAACCTTCCTGAATCCATTTTTGTTCTTTCATTCCATTAAAAAAAAAAAATCCTTTTAAAGTATCAACTAATGTAATTTAAGAGGAATAATATTAGAAACTCGTTCTTTCTCTTTTTTTTCACAAATAGGAAGTCTGGATACAATTCGGATATCAGAAAGATTACCATATATAACACAAGATTTCTCCGCCGATTCTTTCGAGTCGAGCTTCTCGGTCTGTCATTATACCCCGAGAAGTAGAAAGAATTACAATGCCCATCCCGCCCAAAATTCTAGGAATTTTTTGATAGTTAGAATAGATTCGTAGACCAGGTCGGCTGATCCGTTTTAAATTTAGACTAGTTCTATAGGGTTCTTTCCTCTTCCTTCTGTGTCGTAGGGTTAAAACCAAAAATTTTTTGTTGCCCTCCTTATGTTTCCTGACATTTTCAATAAAACCTTCTCTTAAAAGTATTTTAATAATGTTTTCGGTGATGTTAGTAGATGCTATTCGAACGATTCCTTTTCTATTCATGTCAGCATTTCTTATAGAGGTTATTATGTCAGCAATAGGATCCCTACCCATGATAAACTAAAATTATTATTTCTCTCTAGTTTTGATATAATCAACATACTCTTTTTTTTTTTTTTTATGAATTAATTTTTTTTAAGGTATATGCGTGAAACACAATTTACTAATTAATTTTAATTCTATTTAATTTTTATTTAAATACTATAACAATGGTATAAATACTATAACTATATCATGGTCTCATCTTAATTTTAAATGTTATATCTCATCTTATATCTTATAATTTTTTTTTCTTATAACACTTCAGGTGCTAATGAAACTATTTTAGTAAAATTTAACTGTCTCAATTCCCGGGCGATTGCACCAAAAATTCGAGTTCCCTTTGGATTTCCTTCTTGATCAATGACAACTGCAGCGTTGTCATCATATCGTATTATCATACCATTATCACGTTTGAGTTCTTTACAAGTACGTACAATTACAGCTCTGATTACTTCTGATCTTTCTAGAGGTGAATTTGGTGCTGCTTCCTTGATCACAGCAACAATAACGTCACCAATATGAGCATATCGGCGATTACTAGTCCCTATGATTCGAATACACATCAATTCTCGAGCTCCGCTGTTATCCGCTACATTCAAATGGGTCTGAGATTGGATCATATCATTTTTTTTTTAATCTGTTATTTTAATGCAAAGGAAAAAAAGATATATTGTTTGTCCAAAAAAAAAAAAAGGAACTTGTGATTTTTTTTTGCATCCAAAAGGTCTTTTTCCTTTGGTTCTATATTCCTATCCCGAAATAATGAATTGAGTTCGTATAGGCATTTTTGATGCTGCTATTGAAATAGCTTTTCTCGCTATATTTTCTGCTACTCCGCCCATTTCATAAAGTATTCTACCTGGTTTAACGACAGCTACCCAATATTCGGGAGATCCTTTCCCCGAACCCATACGTGTTTCCGTAGGTCTTAAAGTAACTGGTTTGTCGGGAAATATGCGTACCCATATTTTTCCACCGCGGCGTGCATTTCGTGTCATTGCTCGTCGCCCCGCTTCTATTTGTCTAGATGTAATCCAAGCGGGTTCAAGTGCCTGAAGAGCATATCTGCCGAAACAAATACGATTACCTCGAAAAGCTATTCCTTTCATTCTTCCTCTATGTTGTTTACGGAATCGGGTTCTTTTGGGGTTATAGTTGATGGTTGTTTCTCAATTCCATCTCTACTACAGAACCGGACATGAGAGTTTCTTCTCATCCAGCTCCTCGCGAATGAAATGATTAAAAAAAATATACATGTGCTTTATGAATAAAAAAAAAATAATAGACTAAATCGTGGGATTCTTTGTAATTTTACTTAATCTATTTACTTAATCTAATAGATCTATTTATTAGATTATATAGATTATTAAAATGGAAATTAGTATTTATATATTTTATATTTTATATATTTTATATATATTAATATATATATAAATTATATTTAAATTTTTTTTTTTAATTGAAATTATGTTTTAAAATAAAAAAATTATGTATTTTTTTTTTATAGATAATTTTTTTATTTTTTAGATAATCTTGTTTTTTTTTTTTTGTTATAAGGTTAAAACGAATATATATATATATAGAATAGAATTTTCTATGTATAATTTTTATATTATAATTTTGATATCAGATCGCTAAAATTTAGAAATCCAAGAAAAAAAAAAAAAACTTCGCGGGCGAATATTTACTCTTTCAATATTTATTTCATTTGTAGAGATAACCCATGATCTTTCAGAATAAATGGATTGTCTTATGGTTCTTTTCGCTATCCTCCCAATAAATCATTAAGACTTGTTTTCAAAAAAATCTTATGTATTTACAGGTTCCGTCGTTCCCATCGCTTCTCCATTAATGGTTAGGTCTTAATTTTACAATGGAGCCTTTTTGTTCTTGAGTCAATCTTCTCAGTCTTTATTGGCTCGAGGCTCTTGATTTTTTGTTTTATGAACGGATTAGTTTAATTATAGATCAATTGGTATTGATGCTTTACTACATTAGCTTTTATATGATGACTCATAGACCTTACATATTGGAATCATATATCATTGATATTCTTTGATATTCTTTTTCTTTCTTTCACCCTTCCACTTATCTGCATAATTTTTTATTTTGATTTACAACTCATAATCAGATTGGTTTTTCTTTTGTTTGTGTAAAAAGGATTTCAATTGTTACAATGATATGACCAATATATCATATCTTGATTGTTTCTTTGGATCCAGATAATGTAAAGCGATGAGTTGGTTATTAGTTGTATACTTATACTTATTAGTTCATAGTATGGGTCAGTCCTTTTTTTAATCCTGACTCTAAAAAACCAACGAGTCACACACTAAGCATAGCAA